AATGACCCAGTCCAATAGGGAAATCCCAATTCCGTGGGCCTTTCGATACAATCAAATAGATTGCCACAAGGGCGCCATATTCTAGGAGCCCAAACTATGTGATTGAAGAAATCCTCCTCTATCTGTTGCGGATCAAGGGCCCCTTCCCCTTCTTCAAACTCCGATTCGTATTTTTCATATAGAAATCTCTGATCAACGATAGAACAAGATCCATTTTGCATCATATCTAACTGATTCCTTGGTTCGGACCGAAGAAGTAATGTCACTCGATTATTATCAAACTGACTGCAATATTTTTCTGTCCGTGAGGATCCCGCCAGAGCGCCTTCTACTTCTAATAGTAATAATAGTAATAGGCCATGAACTAGATCAGAATCATTCTCAACGAATCCATAAGAAGTGATCCAATCTTTTTCATCGTGTCTGGATGAAGACCAAAGATCTTGAGCGACCGATCCGGCAGAACAACTCAAAAGATAAAGAAGTATCGTGAATTTCTTCATGCTCGTTCCAAGTTCGAAGTACCATTTGTACAAATAAGAATCCCCTCCCTTACATGATTTCTTCTTCATATAGATAGATATAGGATCTATGGGGCAATTACTTAGAAGTACATTTTGTGTAACAGCCCTTCCTATCTGATAGAAAAGGATCCCATGATCCTGAACCGATCTTATCTGGGATCGAAAATCCCAAGTTTTTCTATGAAGAGCTGATCTAATTGTATTAGTTTCTATAATGGATTTCTTCTGTGTAATACTAATTGATAGGGCCTCATTGATAAGTGCTACAAGATCTCGCGCATTGGAACCCATGGTTATGGACCCGAATCCGTTAGTATGGAACATCTTCTTTTCCAAGTGAAATCCCCTAGTATATGAAAGAATGAAAAAGTGCTTTCGTTGTTGTGGAAGAAGAAGCCTTCGTATCTTAATGCATGTATTTAATTTATTCGGAGCTATTAGAGCGGGATCCACTTTTTGGGGAATATGAGTCGAAGCAATAACAAGAATCTTTCCAGTGGAACATCTTTCACAATCCCTGGAGAGATAGTTCTCTAATAGACCGAGGGATAAGTAATTCGACTCATTCACATGCAGATCATGAATGTTTGGAATCCATATTATGCAAGGAGACATTGCTTTTGCTAATTCGAATTGAAGGGTGGTATCAAATCGGTCTATTTTCGGCGTCATATACATAGTTAGCAGCTCCGTATCAATATCAAGGTCATCATCACTATCATCAATATCGTCACTATCATCAATATCGATATCGTCACTATCATCAATATCGATATCATCAATAAGATAACCTTTAGGCTTGTCATCCAGGAACTTGTTCGGAAATACCGTAATGAAAGGAACATAGGAGTTTGTCGCTAGGTATTTGACCAAACAGGATCGTCCAGTTCCTATAGAACCTATCACTAAAATACCTCTAGAAGGGGATAGGGCTAAGCGGAGCGAAAAGGGTTTTCCATGAGGAGATGGGGAATGAAAACTATTAGCCCCACACGAGGTTTGTGAATAAGTGATTGTCTGATAATGAGCAAGGAATATCCGTCTTTCTGCTAAACAGGATCTATTGAACTCATAATTCATTAGATCCTTTTGATGAATGTCAACTAAGTATCGTAAGGAAATTGATCCCGGTTGTTCAATCATTTGATAACCAGAGTCATTCTTTGATAAATGATCACTATGAGTCAGACTCAATAGAATTTGATCAATCCTTTTTTCTGTCGTTAAGGTGGAGAACTGAACCAAGAATTCTCTTTCTTCATCATCAATCGAATCACTGTTCGCGACCCAGAATTCTATTTTCTCATCAATCCAATCACCGTTCACGTTTTTTCTTTTTCTTATCAATGAATAGATCTCTTTACTTGTACGACTTAGATGTCTCGTATTTCTCGAAAAAATGATTCGATTGATGGGATTTGGTATGATACTTACAAGATCGATGAGATTGATCTTCCAATATTTATTCTTAGAACGTATTGATTTGACCCCATAAGCGGGACCACCACCCAATAGCATGTTGCCACCAGAAGCAGAACCCCGTATTTCTTCCAGAGAATCTCCTAATTGTTCCAGAACAACTAGAAAGAGATTCTTTAACCAGAAAGGATTCAGTTCAGATGTAGGATACCTATCCAGAAGTTTTCGAAATTCCATCATGTATGATGGAATCATCAAAGATTTGATCTTTTCTAACTCTGTCTGTAACTCACTAGAGGCTCGGGAAACAAAGAGAAGATGTATACGAACGAGATATCCAGCAACAAGAAGAAGGAAAAAGATGGAATAGAGGAACTCCCGAGCATTTGTTGATCTCAGATGTGCCCATATCAATGGAACGGGTGACTCATTATTTCGATGAATCATTTCTTCGGACAGAAGAAGATTCTGTAAACATTGACTCGAAATCTCACTTATCGGAGTCCATTGTGGAAGAATCTTCTGAGGAATTGGCCGTGATATATCTGATCCATGCA